AATAAGGTGCCTGATAAAAGGACTATTTTGATAGAATAGAATATGTATGTTTATACCCTTATTATATTTTTTAGAATCAAACTAAATCCTAAGAAATCAAAATTCTTTGTGCATCATACACTAAAATATAAAAAGATAAGCTAACTAAGCTATTAGGTTCATACCCTAAGGATAGAAGTTCTAACCTTCTTCTTTTTAATTACAAATTATAGAAAAATTATATTTTTTAGAATTATAGTCTTAGGGACTATGCTCACCTTAAGAGCAGAAAGATGATTAGGGATATGGATAGGTCTAGAATTAAATATAGCCTCATTTATTCCTTTAATTTATAAAGAAAAGATAAATAGAACCTATGAAAGTTGTATAATTTATTTTTTAATTCAAAGAATAGGTTCTATTATCATGCTAATCTCTGTACTAATAAATTCTTCTTCTGTTAACTCCCCCTTTGTAGGAGAAGAATTATTTAGTACAATTTTAGCCTTTAGAATGATAATAAAGATAGGTGCGCCACCCTTCCATTTTTGATTTCCAGAAATTATAGAAAAAATAAGATGGCCAGGATGCTTTATTCTTATAACTTGGCAAAAAATTGCACCTATATATATTCTATCTTGTGTAATTAATATAAATGAAGTTATTTCCTATTTTATAATTCCTATTATAGTTTTAACCGGTTCAATTGGGGGATTGAACCAAACTTCAATTCGAAAAATTATAAGTTATTCTTCTATAGATCATATGGGCTGAATAATTGCTTGTATAAAATTTAGTAACAATATATGAATTTTTTATTTCGCGATCTATTCTTTAATTTTAGCAACTATTGTATTTACTTTTTGATTTTATTCAGCCTATCATATAAATCAGTACTCAGATAAAAATTTATCATTTATAGAAAAAATTATAATTGTTATTGCATTTCTTAGATTAGGAGGATTACCTCCATTTTTAGGCTTTCTTCCAAAATTAATTGTAATTCAATTAACAACAATTTATAACTCTCATTTAATTTCTATTATTTTAGTTTTAACAACTTTAATTACATTATTTTATTATCTACGATTAATTAGATCCATTTTTCTCATTAATAATTCAACAGTCAAATGAAGTGCATCAGTAAGAATAAATAATGTCCCAATATCTTTTATCATTACAGTAAACTCTTTATTTCCTTTGATAGCAATCTATTGACTATAAAGCTTTAAGTTAAAAAAACTATTAACCTTCAAAGTTAAAATTACATTCACTTATGTAAGCTTTAGTATAATTATACTACTTCAGAATTGCAGTCTGATGTCATAATTTTATTGACTATAAAGCTTTTGTTGATTAATCCTTAACCCTCCCTGAATAGGGATTAATTGATGAAAGGTTTATTAACCATAAATAGATTTACAATCTATCGCCTGCAGTTTCAGCCATTTCACCTTACATTCACTATGAATAAATGAATCTTTTCCACTAATCATAAGGATATTGGGACCCTATATTTCCTCCTGGGGGCCTGATCTGGTGTAGTGGGGACTTCGCTGAGATTAATGATTCGTATTGAACTTGGGACTCCAGGAACATTTATTGGCAACGACCAAATTTATAATGTATTTGTAACTGCTCATGCCTTTATTATAATTTTCTTTATAGTTATACCAATTATAATTGGTGGGTTTGGAAATTGATTAGTCCCCTTAATAATTGGGGCTCCTGATATAGCCTTCCCACGAATAAATAATATGAGATTCTGGCTATTCCCCCCTTCTAAAACTTTACTTTTAATTAGAAGTATTGCTGAAGGAGGTGCCGGAACAGGATGAACTGTGTATCCTCCATTATCAAGTAATATTGCCCATAGAGGAGCTTCAGTTGACTTAGCAATTTTCTCACTTCATTTAGCAGGTGTGTCTTCAATTTTAGGAGCAGTTAATTTTATCTCAACAATTATTAATATACGACCAGCAGGTATAACCCCTGAACGAATTCCATTATTTGTCTGATCTGTAGGAATTACAGCATTACTTTTACTTCTATCACTACCAGTTCTAGCTGGTGCTATTACTATACTTTTAACTGATCGAAATTTTAATACCTCCTTCTTTGACCCATCAGGAGGAGGAGATCCTATCTTATATCAACATTTATTTTGATTTTTTGGGCACCCTGAAGTTTACATTCTTATTTTACCAGGATTTGGCCTAATTTCTCATATTATTTCAATAGAAACAGGTAAAAATGAAGCTTTTGGATCACTAGGTATAATTTATGCTATAATAACAATTGGTCTCTTAGGATTTATTGTTTGAGCTCACCATATATTTACAGTAGGTATAGACGTAGACACTCGAGCATACTTTACATCCGCAACTATAATCATTGCTGTTCCAACTGGGATTAAAATTTTTAGTTGATTAGCTACACTTCATGGAAGTAAGCAACTTAACACACCTAGATTACTTTGAGCTTTAGGATTCATCTTCTTATTCACAATTGGGGGGTTAACAGGTGTTGTACTTGCTAACTCAAGTATTGATATTACTCTTCACGATACATATTATGTAGTAGCACACTTTCATTATGTACTCTCTATAGGAGCTGTATTTGCTATTATAGGAAGATTTATTCAGTGATATCCCTTATTTTCAGGACTGACCATAAACCCAAAATGATTGAAAATTCAGTTCTTTACTATATTTGTAGGAGTCAATTTAACCTTCTTTCCTCAACATTTCTTAGGGTTAAGTGGTATACCTCGACGATATTCAGATTATCCTGATAGCTATACTTGCTGAAACATCATTTCTTCATTAGGAAGAACTATCTCATTAATTAGAATTATACTATTTATCTTTATTATTTGAGAAAGAATAGTGACAAAACGACAAGTCTTAGTAGCTAAGCAAACATCTTCAAATATTGAATGAATACAAAAGTATCCCCCTGCAGAACATTCATATTCAGAACTACCTTTAGTCTGCTCTTCTTAATGTGGCAGATAAGTGCAATGAATTTAAGATTCATCCATAAAGATTTTTCTTTCGTTAAGAATCGCAACATGAGGAAGAATTGACCTGCAAGATGCTAATTCACCCATAATAGAACAACTATCATTTTTTCATGATCACGCTCTAATAATCTTAACTATAATTTCTATTTTAGTAGGATATATATTAATTAATATAATCACCACCAAGCTTACAGATCGATTTCTATTAGAAGAACATACAATTGAAACAGTATGAACAATCTTACCCGCAATTACATTAATTTTTATTGCATTACCTTCAATTCGAATTCTATACATAATAGATGAATCAATTAACGCAATGATAACTATTAAAACAATTGGACACCAATGATATTGAAGATATGAATATTCTGATTTTTCAAATGTAGAATTTGATTCATATATAATTCCTTCTAAAGAACTTTCAGAAGATGGGTTTCGATTATTAGATGTCGATAACCGTGTAGTCTTACCGATAGATGTTCAAACTCGAATTATTGTAACATCCGCTGATGTGATCCATTCTTGAACCATCCCAAGAATTGGTGTCAAGGTTGATGGAACCCCAGGCCGATTGAATCAAGCTAATTTTCTCATTAATCGACCAGGATTAATATTTGGGCAATGTTCAGAAATTTGTGGGGCAAATCATAGATTTATGCCTATCGTATTAGAAAGTGTTGAAGTAAATCAATTTGCTAAATGACTAAATAGACAAAATTAAACATTAAGTGGCTGAAAGTAAGCAATGGTCTCTTAAACCAAAGTATGGTAATTAACAAATACCCTTAATGAATAAAAAGTTAGTTTAAACAAAAACATTAGTTTGTCAAACTAAAGATATTTATAAATAATACTTTTTACATTCCTCAAATAGCACCAATCTGATGAACAATTTTATTTATCATGTTTAATTTTTCATTCTTATCAATAATTACAGTTATATACTTTCAAAAAGAACCTATTCCTTTAATAGGAAAAGAAGTGACAGAAAAAACTAAAAATTTAAATTGAAAATGATAAGAAATGTGTTTTCAACATTTGACCCAGCCACATCTATAAGAACATCAACAAACTGAATTAGCTCAATTTTTGTATTAACTGCAATTCCAAGAATATATTGAATTATCCCCTCTCGTTATAATATAATGATAAAGATTCTTTATTCAAAAATTCATGTAGAGTTTAAGGCAATTTTAGGCACTGAAAATTGAGGTTTTACAATTATATTTGTTTCATTATTTATACTTATTTTATTAAATAATACAGTAGGATTATTACCATATGTTTTTACTAGATCATCTCACCTAGTATTCACTTTATCACTAGCACTTCCAGTATGAATTTCAATTATATTGTTCGGATGAATTAATCATACTCAACATATATTTGCTCATCTAGTTCCAGAAGGAACCCCACCTATACTAATACCTTTTATAGTATGTATTGAAACAATTAGAAACTTGACTCGTCCTATTTCTTTATCAGTTCGATTAATAGCAAATATAGTGGCAGGCCATTTGTTCCTATGTATATTAGGGAATTTTATTATAAATGCAACAAGTACATTGTTTAGTGTTAGTATACTAGTAGAACTATTTTTAATAGTATATGAGACAGCTGTGGCATTAATTCAAGCCTATGTATTCTCTATACTCAGAGCTCTTTATACTAAGGAAGTTACTTATGAGAACACATAATCACCCATATCACTTAGTAGATGTCAGACCATGACCCTTTACAGGAGCAATTGGAGCAATAACACTAACTTCAGGAATAATTATATGGTTTCATATGAATAGTATAGCGTTATACTTTCTTGGAGTGACTATTCTTCTTCTTACCATAATTCAATGATGACGAGATATTACCCGAGAAGGGACCTATCAAGGTAAACATACACTTCAAGTAACTCAAGGATTAAAGTTAGGGATAATTTTATTTATTATCTCTGAAGTATTTTTCTTTGTGTCTTTTTTTTGAGGATTCTTCCATAGAAGACTGAGACCTACAATTGAATTAGGGTCATGACCCCCAAAGGGTATTTTAACTTTTAATCCCATACACGTCCCATTATTAAATACGATAGTACTTTTATGTTCAGGTATAACAGTTACATGAGCTCATCACAGAATAATAGAAAAAAACTTTTCCCAAACTAAAAGAGCACTTATCTTGACCGTTATTTTAGGTCTATACTTCACTATCTTACAAGCATATGAATATTATGAAGCAAGATTCACAATTAGAGATTCAGTTTTTGGATCTTGTTTTTTTATAGCAACAGGATTCCATGGAATTCACGTTATTATTGGAACTACATTTCTGTTAGTATGCTTGATACGACATCTATTTAATCACTTTAGAAACAAACACCACTTTGGATTTGAAGCAGCAGCATGATACTGACACTTCGTAGACGTAGTATGATTATTCTTATATATTTCAATTTACTGGTGAGGTAGATATCCTTTTAGTATATATAGTATATTTAACTTCCAATTAAATGGATCAATAAATGAAAAGGATAATATTAATAATTATATCATCAATTATTCTAGTTATAACTATCTCAATTGGATTAATTCTTGTATGCTCAATAATCTCTAAAAAGTCTATTCTCGACCGAGAGAAAATATCTCCATTTGAATGTGGGTTTGACCCTAAAAGAAGATCTCGCATACCCTTCTCAATTCAATTCTTTTTATTAGCTGTATTATTTCTAATTTTTGATATTGAAATTGTAATTATTCTACCTATAATTATTGTTATAAAAAGAAGAGTTATAATAAATTGATTCTTAACTGTTAGATTATTTATTATAATTCTTCTTTTTGGATTATACCACGAATGAAACAACGGAGTTTTAGAATGAGCTAAATAAGGGGTTGTAGTTAATTATAACATTTAATTTGCAATTAAAAAGTACTTTTTTAGTCCTCCTCACCAAGAGTAGTGAAGTAATAATTACATTTAGTTTCGACCTAAAATTAGAGGAAGCCCCTCCTTACTTTAACTCACTTAACTGAAGCCAAAATAAGAGGCATTTCATTGTTAATGAAATCAATGATACAATAAATCCAGTTAAAAGGGAGAGGTGATCCTAAAAGAAGCTGCTAACTATCTTTTAAAGCGGTTTAATTCCGTTTCTCCCTTGTATTTATATAGTTTATTGTAAAACACTTCATTTTCAATGAAGAAATGAATTTATATTCTATAAATATGTGTTTAAGAAGTTTCACTTATCCTAACATCTTCAATGTTATGCTTTAAATTTAAGCTACTCAAACTAAAGTAAAGAAATTAAAAATATAAAAACAAATAATAATATAAAGATCTTAACATTATTATACTGATACCATGTTAAAGACTGTCTTACCTTAGATAGGTAAGAACCAGGGCCACTGGAAATTAAGTACTCACCTCAACCAGAATCCATTACTCTGTTATACTTTTTAGATAAAGAGAAAAACCCATTATATAATATATAAGTTCTGAATATAGGTATATACCATATACAACCAGAATAATAAGAAAGAGAATAATAGCGCAAAAAAAAGAAAGAAGTTACACAACTAATATAAGACAGCTCATAACCCAATCAACCTCCTAAAAATACAAATATTAAAGGAAGAAGCTTTAACGACAAAGGAAAAAAGATTAAAAAGGGAAAACTAAAAATTAATCAACTTAAAATTCTACCTCTAAAAATGGCTAATAAAGATAAAGGAATTATGGATCGCATTATAACGCCCTCCTCATAATAACTCTGACAAACAAAAGTATTTATATTAAAGGAAAGACAAAAATAAATTAAACGTATTCTGTAGGAAACAGTTAAACCTACAGAAACAAAAAAAAGAAAGAAGATGAATATATTAGAATAAGAAAGAGATATTACCTCAAGAATAATATCCTTAGAATAAAATCCTGCTAAAAAAGGCAATCCACATAAAGAGAAGTTTGAAATACAAAAACAAGAACAAGTGAAAGGTAAATGATTAATTACAGAACCTATATGACGAATATCCTGAGAATCTCTTATACAATGAATTATTAAACCAGCACATAAAAATAATAGTGCTTTAAAGAAAGCATGAGTTAATAAATGAAAAAAGGCTAAAATTGGATAACCAATAAATAAAATTGATATTATTAAACCTAATTGGCTCAAAGTAGATAAAGCAATAATCTTTTTAAGGTCATATTCAAAATTAGCCCCTAACCCTGCTATAAATATAGTTATTACAGATAATAACAAAAAAAAGCTACAATTTATATTCTGTAATAAAGTAGAAAAACGGATTAATAAGTAAACCCCAGCTGTAACCAAAGTTGAAGAATGCACTAATGCAGAAACAGGCGTAGGTGCAGCTATTGCTGCTGGGAGTCATGAAGAAAAGGGAATTTGAGCTCTTTTAGTAAATCCTGCTAAAATGATTAATATAATTAAGTACTGCATCCATGAATCATCTCACAAATTTATATAAAAAATGTAATGTCATCTACCATAATTTATTATTCAAGCAATAGCTAACAGAATAGCTACATCACCAATACGATTGGTTAAAACAGTTAGTATACCAGCAGAATATGATTTAAAGTTTTGAAAATAAATAACTAAACAATAAGAGACTAAGCCTAAGCCATCTCAACCAATAAGAATTCTTATTAAATTAGGTCTAACAATTATTATTATTATTGATATAACAAATATAAGTACTAAAAAATAAAATCGAGACTTATATATATCAACTCTTATGTAACTTTCTCTGTAATAAATTACTATAGAAGAAATAATAAATACGCAACCCAAGAAAGTTAATGAAATTCAATCGAAGAGAAAAGTTATTATAACAGAACAACTATTTAAGCTTAAAATCTCCCAGTCCAAAAAAATAGTATAATTAAACAATATAAAATACACACCAACAAAAAAAAGAAAAGAACCTCTAACAAATAATAAAAAAGAACCTAAAATATATAAAGAAATATTCTTCATAGGTCCAAAGCCTAACTGGCTCCTACAATTCCACAAATTGTTATTCTATTTAAACTATTTAAACTTAAATGCAAAAATCAAATATATCACACTTTAAAATTAAAGCATTTAAAGGTAAAATATGAAGTAATACTAATAAGTATTCCCGACAATTATTAAAATTGAACTTTACAAAACCAGCATAAAAAGAACCATGTTGAGTGTATGAATATAAAAAAATTCTGTAGCAACAAGCTAAAAAGGAAGACAAGCCTAAAAACAATAAACTTAAAGAACTTCAACTTATAATTCTATTAATTAGTATAACTTCTCCTACTAAATTTAAAGAAGTTGGGGATGCTATATTGTTAGCTCTTAAAACAAATCAGAATAAAGATATAGAAGGTATAAAAATAATTAAACCCTTATTAATATAAAATCTTCGACTATGGGTTTTCTCATAAATAATATTTGCTAAACAAAACAACCCAGATGAACACAAACCATGACCAATTATTAACATAAGGGCCCCTCTGTAACCCCAAGAATCTAAAGTTAAAAGACCACATAAGACTATACCTATATGAGCCACAGAAGAATAAGCAATTAAAGATTTGATATCAGTCTGATACATACACAAAATACCAACTAAAACTATACCATAAAGAGTTAAAGAAATAAAGAAAAAGTTATAATAAACAGAAAATTCATAAATAAAATAAAGAACACGTATTAAACCATATCCCCCTAGCTTTAATAAAACTCCAGCTAAAATTATAGAACCAGAAATTGGGGCCTCAACATGAGCCTTTGGAAGTCAAAAATGAACAAAAATTATAGGTATTTTAATTAAAAAAGCTATAATTAATGCAAGATAAATATAAAAATTAATGTCCAAGTCAATTAAAAAATAAAATAAAGTTCTACCAACATTATCAATATATAAAATTGCCAACAATAAAGGTATGGATGCCACTAAAGTGTAAAATAAAAAGCAGTATCCTGCATTTAAACGTTCAGGTTGATAACCCCAACCAAAAATTAAAAAAAGTGTTGGAATTAAAGAAGCCTCAAAGAAAATAAAAAATAAAAGAAAATTTGTTGTAGTAAAAGATAAAATTAAAAATGCTAATAAAAATATATTTACATATATAAACTCCATAGGGAAGTCTTTTTTTTGATAAATTGTGTAACTTGCTATTATCATCAATATGATAATTCAAAAAGTTAAAAAAACTATTCTTATAGATAAAATATCACCCCCAAAAGAGTATCTTAACATACTATAATAATCGGAGAATCAAAAAGTATTGAATGTGATAAAAAAAGTAATAGAAAGGGAAATAACAAAAAATCATCATGAACCCAATAATAAATAAGGAGTCAAAAAAAGGATATAAATAAATATTATTATCATCCTAAAATAGACAATCCAGAAATATTATCTCTACCCTGAGAACGAATTAAACAAACTAAAATCCCAAGACCTAATGCCCCCTCGCACACAATAAAAGTTAAAAAAATTAAAATAAAATAGTAATTTATACCAAAATTACCTAAAAACATGAATAAATAAAAATATAAAGATAAAGCTAAAAATTCTAATCTTAATAAAGTTAAAAGAAGATGCTTACGTATAGAACAAAAAACTAATAAACCAGAGAAAAATATACAAAAACCACAAAATTTAATCATAAGTAAGTTTTAATAGTTTAATTAAAAACAATGATCTTGTAAATCATAAATAGATTTTATCTTTAAAACTATCAGCAAAGAGAAATAAATCCCAATCTTAATCTCCAAAATTAAAGTTTTAATTAAACTATATGCTGCTCTTTAATGGTTATGTTAAATTTCTTTATTATAATTTCAGTTCTTACTAGAATTTTATTTTTAGCTATAAAACATCCACTAAGAATAGGATTTATACTAATTATTCAAACTATTATAATCTCAATCATTACAGGTATATTAATTAACAACTTCTGATTTTCATATATTTTATTAATCACTATACTAAGAGGAGCTTTAGTACTGTTCATCTATATAGCAAGAGTAGCCTCAAATGAAAAGTTCTTTTCATCAATTAAAATCATAATATTTTCTACTTTTATGATTTTGATATATATAATTACATCATTTATTATAGAAATAAACGAAGAATCATGAATGAGAGTTAAAAATGAATCTTTAATAAATGATCAAATACTTAGTTTATTAAAACTGTTTAATTTACACAATTTAACTGTAACAATTATAATCATTTCATATTTATTTATTACTATAATTGTAATTTCATATATTGTAAATGTATTTGAAGGACCACTCCGAGCCAAAAACTAATGAATAAACCTATTCGAAGAACTCACCCCTTACTCAAAATTATTAGAGGATCTCTTATCGATCTGCCTACCCCCTCATCAATTTCACTTTGATGAAACTTTGGGTCTTTACTAGGAATATGTTTAATAATTCAAATCTTAACTGGAATCTTCTTAGCAATGCATTACACTGGGAATATTGAATTAGCATATAAAAGAGTTGTCCATATTTGTCGAGACGTCAATAACGGATGATTACTACGAAACTTACACGCAAATGGAGCCTCATTATTTTTTGTGTGTTTATACTTACACGTAGGACGTGGAATATATTATGGATCTTACAAGCTTATTCCTACATGAATAGTAGGAATTATTATACTATTTTTAACTATAGGAACTGCATTCCTTGGGTATGTACTACCTTGAGGGCAAATATCATTTTGAGGAGCAACTGTAATTACTAATTTACTTTCAGCCATTCCATATTTAGGAGATACTTTAGTAAAATGATTATGAGGGGGATTCGCCGTTGACAACGCCACATTAACACGGTTTTTTACACTCCACTTTCTTCTACCCTTTATCTTAGCAGGGATAACAATGATTCATTTATTATTTCTGCATCAAACAGGGTCTAATAATCCTTTAGGGTTAAAGACTAATCTAGATAAAATTCCATTCCACCCATATTTCTCAATTAAGGACTTAACAGGAATTATTATTACTCTTATAATATTTCTTATATTGACACTTTGAGAGCCCCGAATATTAGGGGACCCTGAAAATTTTATTCCTGCTAGACCAATAGTTACTCCAGTACATATTCAACCAGAATGATATTTTTTGTTTGCTTATGCAATTCTTCGATCTATTCCTAATAAACTAGGAGGAGTTATTGCAATAGTTTTATCAATTGCAATTGTTGCAATCTTACCATTTACAAACAAAAACAAATTTCAGGGGCTAACTTTCTATCCTTTAAATCAAATTCTATTTTGAAGATTTGTAAGAATTATGTTTATATTAACATGAATTGGAGCAAAGCCAGTAGAAGAGCCATTTATCTTAACAGGTCAAATTTTGACAATTGCTTATTTCCTGTACTTTATTATCAATCCCATAGCACTCAAAATATGGGATTGATTGATTAATTAATTAATTTGTAGTTAATTAGCTTAAGCAAAGCTTATACTTTGAAAGTATAAAAAGAAGGTTTAATTCCTTCATTAACTTATGCTTCGCCTACTTTAATGCAATATTTATCCCCTAAAGGATATTCCTTCATTAACTTATGCTTCGCCTACTTTAATGCAATATTTATCCCCTAAAGGATATTCCTTCATTAACTTATGCTTCGCCTACTTTAATGCAATATTTATCCCCTAAAGGATATTCCTTATAATATAAATATAAATAAACCAGAAAAAAATAGTAAATAATTCAATGAAATAGGTAAAAATACCTTCCAAGTTAAATATATAAGTTTATCATAACGATAACGAGGTAAAGACCCTCGAATTCAAATAAAAATAAAAATTAAAAATGTCCATTTAACAAAAAACTTAATAGAATTTAAATCACAGCCTAAAAAGATTACACAACTTAATAAACTTATAAAAATAATATTTATATACTCTGCCAGAAAAATAAAGGCAAAACCACCTCTACTATATTCAACATTAAACCCAGAAACTAATTCTGACTCCCCCTCAGCAAAATCAAAAGGAGATCGATTAGTTTCCGCTAAACATGTTGAAATTCAACAAAAAAATAAAGGTAAAGAAAGAAAAATAAATCAAACATTATATTGGTATAGTATAAAATCTATTAAGTTAAATCTAGAAATAAAAATTAATATACAAATTAAAATTAAAGCTATTCTTACTTCGTAAGAAATAGTTTGAGCTACAGAACGTAATCCTCCTAACAAAGCATAATTAGAATTAGATCTTCATCCAGAGAGAAGAACCCCATACACGCCTATGCCTGTACAACATAAGAAAAATAAAACACCAAAATTAAAATTATATACATTAACTATATAAGGAAACAAAACTCATAAAGTAAAAGATAAACTTAGTAAAAAAATAGGTGAAGCATAGTAAATTAAAAAATTTGATAAAGTAGGAAAAGTCTGCTCCTTAAAAAATAACTTTAAACCATCAGCGAAAGGCTGTAAAATCCCCATATAACCAACCTTGTTGGGACCTTTTCGCAATTGAATATACCCTAAAACTTTTCGTTCTAACAGGGTTGTAAAGGCTACTCCTACTAAAACTAGGACAATTGTAATTAAATAAGAAATTAAAAAATAAAACACTGCTATCTGTAGAAGAATCTACATTAATAAATTCTAAATTTATTGCACTTATCTGCCAAAATAGCAATAATAATCAAATTAAAAAAAATTTTCCTTAAACCCGGTCCTTTCGTACTAAGATTTAAATTTTTATTTGAAGATAGAAACTGACCTGGCTTACGCCGGTCTGAACTCAGATCATGTAAAATATTAAAGGTCGAACAGACCTAGTTTATAAACTTCTACACCCAAAACTTATTTTAATCCAACATCGAGGTCGCAAACTTCCTCATCGATAAGAACTCTCCGAGGAAATTACGCTGTTATCCCTAAGGTAACTTAATCTTTTAATCATTAATAATGGATCAATTAAATTACACTAATTAATGAAAACTTAAAACAGAAGTTGAATAAATTCCGCAGTCGAACCCTTGCAACCAAATATCTTAATTTATTATAAATAATTCATTCACCAAAATACATAATATATTAAGATATAAAGATCTATAGGGTCTTCTCGTCCCTCAAAAATATTTTAGCTTTTTAACTAAAAAATTAAATTCTAAAGATAAGTTAAAGAAAGATTATATCTCGTCCAACCATTCATTCTAGCCTCCAATTAAAAGACAAATGATTATGCTACCTTAGCACAGTTAATATACCGCGGCCATTAAATAAAAATCATTGGGCAGGTTAGACCTTATATTTACAAACAAAAGGACATGTTTTTGTTAAACAGGCGAAATATAATATTTGCCGAGTTACTATAACTTATTTTTAATATATACTAATTTTAATCATTATCTCAAATCAATTTTAGGTTAAGTGATTTACTCTTGTAAAAAACTAAAATTTATTTAAAATAAATTATATTGTAATATATTCTATAACGAAATTTGTGATGACTGATTCTAAGCCTACGATAATTACTTATAATAAAAATTATAGATATATTCTTGAGCTTATCCCCAAGAATATTTGATACAGAAATAAAATTAAATAAAAATTATCAATTTAACTTTTGTATCCTAAATTAAATTTAATTCCAAGAAAACCAGATATATAAAGAACGAATAACATTTCATTCCTAAAATTCAATTCTTAATAATTATGAAACATTAAAAACATAGAATTTTATCTCTCTTCACTTCGGGAAAATAACAATTAGTTAATTAATTTAATTAACCCTGATACAAAAGGTACAAAAAATTAATTTTACTTTTTATATATTAAATCCTTCCTTCACAGTACTATTAACTATAAAAATAATAATTTGTTCAATAAACTATACTAAAATAAAAGTTATTTCTATTAAAATAATGTAAATAAAAAATTAATTAAGTTATTAATAAAATCAAGCCGAGTTGAATTGCACAACTAAATTTATTAATGTAAATAATAATTCCTCTAAAGGTACAACTTGATCTATCTAGGCCCACCTTCCGGTAGGCCTACTTTGTTACGACTTATCTCATCTTAACATTCAATGAGAGCGACGGGCGATGTGTACATAATTCAGAGCAATATATCAATGTTATTTTTTAACTAACATTTACTCCTAAATCCAATTTCATTACAATTTCCATATTTAAATCCATAAAAATAAAATTAATGTAACCCATCTCTTCTTTATTATAACTACACCTTGACCTGACATATTCCTCATAAAGATTTAAGAAAATACCCTAATAAGACATTCATGACAGAGGTATACAAGTAATAAATAAAGTAAAATTTATCGTGGACTATCAATTACAGGACAGGTTCCTCTAAAAAGACTAAATTACCGCCAAATTCTTTTAATTTAAAGAATATATCTATTAATACTAAAGCAATTTATATAACAATCTAAATAATAGGGTATCTAATCCTAGTTTATAAAAAGATTTTCTAATTTTAATCATCTCCTTATAAATAATATGAATTTCAAATTTCACCTAAAAATCCAATTTTAATTAAAATCCAAACAAATTAAATTTAACTAAATAGAATTCATTCACCCTGGCTGTATAACCGCGAATGCTGGCACAACCTTCATCAGAATTTAATTAATTAACTAAATCTAGAATTACCTAAATATTAAAATTAAGAACTGCAAATAACCCTAAACCTTAATCATTAAGATATATCTTAATCAAACAAATACTTGCATGTACAATTACTAATAAATGAATTATTAACTTTAAGCCAGAATCAAGCTTTAAAAGCTATCTCCTTTATGTTGGTACATTATAGGGTATCCCCCCCCCGGTGGCCCCCCTCTCCATATCCTGTAGGACAGGATACTAAGAAGTATACTTCTATTAAATATTTTACATATCTTTAAATAAACAAATAAGTTATTACATTCTAATTCCATATCTATATAGTAAACTATAAATTACTTAACTAACTATTGCTATATAGTTAACTTTATAAATAAAGAGTTAACATATAGCATAATTTCTATACCCTTTAGAAATTATGATGAAATTCATATCTTTATCAATACTCTAAGTTACCCAAAGTATCACATCTAAGACTTTAAGTATAAAGAAATACTCTCATACAATACCTATTAACCATCCCTGGTTACACATACTCTCCTATCCCATCATCACCATATATATTCTTTTTCCTCCCCTGAAATAGTTTATACCCGGACAGACTTGGGGGGTGGGGGTACGTAGGCTCTCCTCCTATCTTCTTCTAAAAAAAGAAATTTTAATATTTTAAATACAGAAAACTATTAAATTACAACTTTAATTTTTTCATTTAAACTTAAAATATTACTAATTACAAACTTGATCTCTCTAATCTAACATTACAAGGTTGGTACCTAAGAATAGGTGCCTTGAAGTCGATCAAAAAATATCTTCTGTATTATTCGATAATTAAAGGAAATTCAAGAATTAAGAACCATTCAGTATCCCCATATATTAGGGATATTTTTCCATTAAATGGATCAATAAAATGGATCTTAAAACTTTTACAAACTTAATCTCTCTGATCTAACATTGCAAGGTTGGTACCTAAGAATAGGTGCCTTGAAGTCGATCAAAAAATATCTTCTGTATTATTCGATAATTAAAGGAAATTCAAGAATTAAGAACCATTCAGTATCCCCATATATTAGGGATATTTTTCCATTAAATGGATCAATAAAATGGATCTTAAAACTTTTACAAACTTAATCTCTCTGATCTAACATTGCAAGGTTGGTACCTAAGAATAGGTGCCTTGAAGTCGATCAAAAAATATCTTCTGTATTATTCGATAATTAAAGGAAATTCAAGAATTAAGAACCATTCAGTATCCCCATATATTAGGGATATTTTTCCATTAAATGGATCAATAAAATGGATCTTAAAACTTTTACAAACTTAATCTAGCCACTAACCAGTTCCAATAGGTTAAAATGTTTTGAATAAATATATAATTGTCAATCAAAATATCTTCTGTATTATTCGATAATTAAAGGAAATTCAAGAATTAAGAACCATTCAGTATCCCCATATATTAGGGATATTTTTCCATTAAATGGATCAATAAAATGGATCTTAAAACTTTTACAAACTTAATCTAGCCACTAACCAGTTCCAATAGGTTAAAATGTTTTGAATAAATATATAATTGTCAATCAAAATATCTTCTGTATTATTCGATAATTAAAGGAAATTCAAGAATTAAGAACCATTCAGTATCCCCATATATTAGGGATATTTTTCCATTAAATGGATCAATAAAATGGATCTTAAAACTTTTACAAACTTAATCTAGCCACTAACCAGTTCCAATAGGTTAAAATGTTTTGAATAAATATATAATTGTCAATCTTTTTTTTTGGGAAAAGAAACAAAAAAAAGAAAGAAAGGTTGATAAT